GCTCCAGAAGATGTTGATCGTAAATAACAGGATTGTTTATGAAAAAAAACTAATAAAAATTCGCATTCAGATACATAAAAATTGTACAGGAACCAAAATAGTCTTTTATTTTCTTTTGAAAAAACATAAAAAGTTTTATTACTCTGAATAGTTTTATTCAGATTCTGATATTTATGTAGAAAGAATCGCAATAAATGTAAAGAGGGAACATCTTGAATCCAGCATTGAAGGATTTGAACCAAAATTTCAAAATGGATAGGATGGGGTATTAGTATATCTAAAACATTATTTAAATGAGATAATTTGTCTTCTAAAAAAGGAAATATTGAATGAATAGATCCTAAATTCTGAGATTTTGGTATTTCTTTTTCTTCGGGGGAAGATACTAATCGTAGCGAGAATGGAATTTCCACAATGACTGAAAAACCCTCTGATACCATTTGAGAATAAAAAAAATGAGAATAAAAATAATTGGTGTATCCACCGAATCTATATCTATTTTGATCAGAATCATTAACCAAATAAATCAAAAAATTCTGTTGATACATTCGAGTAATTAAACGTTTTACAAGTACTAAACTAAATTTATTGTCATAACCAATAAATTCGATAGGTTCGTAAAAAATCGAACTATCATCATGAGCAAGTGTGTAAATATACTCCTGCAAGAGAAGCGGATATAGGAAGTGTTGTTGCGGAGATCTATCTTTTTTGAAATACCCTTGTAATTCTTCCATTTACATTTTTCTACTTGAAACAGAGACACAAGACAGGGGGCATTTCTTGGGTTATCAAATGATACATAGTGAATGATACATAGTGCAATATGGTCCGAACAGGGTATATAATTTAATTACAGTATATATAGTTAAGAAATAAAGATAGACCCCGGAGACCTAGAATCCAATCAACAGGATCCTTTTCCTCTCCTTTTCTATACAATGGGTTTTATCCTTCGTTAAAATTACAAGAGGGTAAAAAATCCTTTATTTTTGCAACCCGATCGCTCTTTTGATTTTGGAAAAATTATATTCTCTTTACTTTATCAGTATACTGTTTCTTCCACACATCCGTCTCCAAGAAAATAGTTAGGATTTCTTTCATAAAAAAAATAAAAAATAATCAATGATTCACTCGCATAAAAACCTTTTTATGCACTGGCACTAATCCATTTTTAACATCCAAATTAGATCGGGTAATTATTCTAATTTTAAGAATATAAGCTCGTTGCTTTTTGTTTTACCAAAATTTAGGGCTAAAAGACTATATCCATTTATTCACTAGACCCAACTGTAAATTTATTTTGTCTCCTTCCAAAAATAAAAACAATCAATAATATATATATACAGTTAAGTTAAGGATAAATTATAAAGTTCTATTTTAATAAAAAAATTATTACGACATGCTGTTTTTTCCTTCATTACCTTTTAAGATCAGTCGTGGTCTTATATAGACTCTACCAATAGTCTGGACGAATTCGTTGCTTCATCCAAATGTGTAAAAGATCATAGTCGCACTTAAAAGCCGAGTACTCTACCGTTGAGTTAGCAACCCGGATTGTAGATATGATAAAAAAAAAAAAATGATCCCATCCCCCCCAAATAAAAAAAAAAAAAAAGATTGAACTAGCAACAAATTCAATTTAAAAGAAAGATTTTTTTAATCAATTATAAACCCCCATCCCCTAAAATAGGTAGGATTGGATTAAAAAATAATAAATTCTCCATAGATATTTTTAAAATCTATAATAAAAACTTATACCTTTTTTTCTCTTGATCCATCCCATTTTTTTTTTTTTTTTTTTACGTCTTGTATACCAGTAAATTCAGTAAACACATCCTTATGACTAAGGTGACTAAGGCTAAAGCGAAGGAAAAATAAATATGAGGCAGGAATAAACAGATCCATTTTATTTATCTACGATCAAATTATATTTGTTCGGTACACCATTGTCAATATGAATAGAATGCTGAGAAAAAAATTCTAAATAAATCAAATTAAGGCCTTGTGTTGGATTGGCACAATATAAGTAAAAAAATAAATTTGAATGCAAAAATAAATAAAGGCAGGGTAGAGAAAAATATCGAGTTGATTCAATCAAAAGAGGTACAATAACCAAAATTGACCCCGTCTTTGTGGGTAAATTAAATTCCCACAATAAAAAATAAATTATAAAATAATAAGTGAGCAAAAAAAAGAGCAAACAAATTATGGAGAAATAATTATACAAAGATGGATGCTAGTACCCTCTCTTTTTTATTCAATATTTTTTAATTTAATTAACAGTTAACCCAATATTCCTTCTTTAAATAATTCTGTCTTCCTTAAAATATCATGAACAGTTACTGTGGGTTGAGCGCCATTTTCAAGGAAATATAGAATAGCGGGAACATTTGAATAGGTTTGATTCTTTATCGGATCGTAAAAACCTACCTTCCGAAGATCTCTTCCTTCTCTTCGGGATCGAACATCAATTGCAACGATTCGATAGATGGCTCATCGGGATAGATGTAGATAAACAATGCCCCCCCCTAGAAACGTATAGGAGGTTTTATCCTCATACGGCTCGAGAAAAAATGATTCTAATTTCTGTATATAACGGCAAATATATCCATAAAATAATGAATAAATAATGAATTAGACTATGATTAAAGTGGTTTTTTCTTCCTCTTTCCTTACAAAAGTTAAAAAGATCTCATTCGTACTCATAACTCAAGTTGGGTAATTCTGAGGAAATCCTTAGATATTTATTGAGCCGTCTCTAACCTCTTTTATTTGTCTCGAATCAATTTTTATTCCGCATTTTGATCCAATTGTTGAGACAATTTAAAATAGTGTTTCCTTGTTCCGGAATCCTTTATCTTTGTTTTGTGAAATCATTGGGTTTAGACATTACTTCGGTGATCCTTACTCCTTTCAAAAGGGCAGCAACATACCTTTTGTTTTTTTTCTTATTTCTTTCTATAGAAAAAAATAAGAGATTGATTCCCTTGTGATACACTTTTGATCGAAATAGTTTTATGAATTCCGACAAATATTACTTATTTTCTTTTTTATTTCAAACTTGTTTGAATTTTAACCCTTTTCAATTTATATAATTTATCAATTTATATTATAGAGGATATATTTACAAAGTTGGTTCAACTTATTGATTTTTATTGTCACTAACCCTAGATTCTTCCCCCCGATAAATGAATCTCAATACTTTCTGCTCGAGCTTCATCATGTACTTTTTATTTAGATTAGAACCCAACACAAATTAGGTTCCTAGTAAAACAGAACAAACTATGTCGAGCCAAGAGCATCTTCATTCTTATAGAAAATGGCGGATGTAAGAATCCACAGTCAATCATGTCCTTCAAGTCGCACGTTGCTTTCTACCACATCGTTTCAAACGAAGTTTTACCATAACATTTCTCTTATTTAATTTCAAACCAATATGGAATTGATTCAATATGAAATCATGAATAGTCATTGGATCAACTGATATATGTATATATTATTATATATTATGATATGGCCGGCCTATAGTTTTGATTTAATATTATATCTATACATAAAAAAAAAATTAAAGAATAAATGAGTTTAGTTTGCTTAAGATTTATTTAAATTTTCAACAGATTGTTCGGGACGATCAATCATGAAGGATCCTTTTTTTCTTGAACAAATAAATTAAAAACCTCAAAGAAAGGGGCTCTAATGAATTCCCAATTCCAGAATAAAATCTGTTTTTAATCAAATAAACTATTCCAATTACCCACGAAGGTTGGAAAGTTTATCGATAATATATAGATTTATCGCACTTCTTCGAATACCAAAGCAAAGATTTATATCATAAAAATTAAGTTAAAAAATAAAGATCTTTATTTCCAACTGCATTTGACACTTGATTCTGTTTGTAAGAGAAAAAAAAAAAATTCTTAAGAATCATTCATTAGAATTCAGAACGAAAGATTGTTCTCTTTAACAATTTTCTGTTTAATGTTGGAAACAATGTGATCCAATCTGCCCTTTATAGCTGAAAGGGTCTGGGACGGAAGGATTCGAACCTCCGAGTAACGGGACCAAAACCCGTTGCCTTACCGCTTGGCCACGCCCCATTTAAATTTCTATTCAACACTAATAAATACTAATATTATATTAGTATTGGTTATTCGTCAATTCTAGTATGTAATATATTGTTGTGTAGGTTTCTATACATGGGGAGATAGAATCAAAAAATTCATTGATCATTACATGGAATTCAATTAAGATATTGTATGAAAGTCTAATTCTTTGTATTCTCGTTTGAGAATTGAAAGGGGTTTTTGATTTGGGATAGTTCAAAGAAAAAGAAGGATTTTTTGGCCTGCCTTTTTCATTTTTACCTTATATTATAAAAATGACTCAATCAAAATTAAATTATCTAATCTACAAGAACAAAATTTTTGTTATGCTTAATATCTTTAGTTTAATCTGTATCTGTCTTAATTCTATCCCTTATTTGAGTTCGAGTAGTTTTTTCTTCGCCAAATTGCCCGAGGCTTATGCTTTTTTCAATCCACTCATAGACATTATGCCTATCATACCTCTATTCTTTTTTCTCTTAGCCTTTGTTTGGCAAGCTGCTGTAAGTTTTCGATGAAATCTTCAATATTCTCCTAAATTCATGATTTTTTGAAAAAAAAAAAAAAAAAACACACACTTCATTATAGCATATGCGGTACGAAAAAAAATAGGTAATCTATTCCCCTAAAAAAAATGATCTTGGAGATTTTGTAATGCTTACTCTCAAACTCTTCGTTTATACAGTAGTGATATTCTTTGTTTCTCTCTTCATCTTCGGATTCTTATCTAATGATCCAGGACGCAATCCTGGACGTGAAGAATAAACATAAGACATTTTTAGCTTTGCTTTTTTTAGGAATTCTTTATTCCATTAACTATTTTAATCAAGGGATCAAGTGATGAGGGATAGCGGAGAGAGAGGGATTCGAACCCTCGGTACAAATAAAAATCGT